AAAGTACATTACATAGTCCGTTTTAGGGATTGGCGACTTGCCCATTCAGTTACTTTGGCACTGGACGTTCCCAAAATGGGTACTCTTGGGTCGGGTGAATTAGAGAGAGTAGACAGACTTGGCATTCCTTCTCCTTTCAGGGCCTATCCGAAAGAGAATCCAGTACCTCTTGGTCGTGAATATCTGAATAGGCCGAACCGTCCCCCATGGATATCTTTGCTTCGGAACAAAACAATTAGGCTCGGTCAACTGGAATGTGTATTATCCATATGGGAGATCCTCAATTGAGAAGATCCATCGACCTGAGACGAAGAGAAAGATCTATCTATTTTCTTTAATTATTCAGTTAAACCAATTATTTGTTATTCGAGCAGATAGCAACAACCTTTTCATCGGACATGGGTATTTTTGATTTTCCGATGGATTTACATGGTCTCATTAATGGAAATTGTTTGATGTAGTGAGTAATAGGCTCTGGTTGTTCGCCGTTCAAGAATCCTCGTCTAGGCAGTTCATATCATCCATACATAGTGTTTTGATCTAAGATTGAAATTCTTACATGTTTCAGCAGTAGCATATTGTTCCATGGAGCTAAGGTCAAAAATATGGAATAAACAAGTGTTTCCACGACTCTACCAACCGATCAATTCGATTCTGTTCCACTTAATCCCTTTTTCATGGCCACATATCTTTACGGCTAAGGAATAGGAAATCTTTCTCCTGTTACATGAATCAAATGTTTCATTTCATCCAGGAAAAGCCATTTCTTTCTCAACAATGTCTTTGTCATTTGATCCAATAGCCTTCCGTTAGATAGGAACAGATTTGATAAATACTGATAACTCTCAGATAGAGTATTAGAACGGAAAGACCCATCATTATATAATGAACTATTGGTTCTAAGCCATCTTTGGCGATGAATCAACAATTCGAAGTGCTTTTCTTGCCTATTCTTGATGAACCAGCGTTTATATATGGATGTGGGAGGATTTATTTGGGAAGTAATAAGCCCCTTTGCCATCTCTTCATCTGCAAAGAATTCTCGACGTGAAAACACAGAGACAAAGGGCCGATCTTTGAATAGGAAAAAGAATGGATCCGCAGGGTCCCAAATGAATTGGCTTATTCGAAAAAAGCCTTGTTCTTTGGAAAATCTATCTCGTGTCTGGTACTGCATGGTTCCACTCTGCAAGAACTCCGAATCATTTTCTTGAAGCTCATCCTCTTTATGATAAAAGATTCGCTTGCCCCGAAATGCCCTGGCTAAATAGGGAAATCCCAATTCATTGGGCCTTTCGATACAATCAAATAGATTTCCACAAGGGCGCCATATTCTCGGAGCCCAAACTATGTGATTTAATAAATCCTCCTCTATCTGTTGCGGGTCGACGGCTCCTTCCCCTTCTTCAAACTCCGATTCGTATTTTTCATATAGAAATCTATGATCAACGATAGAACAAGATCCTTTTTGCATCATATCTAACCGATTCCTTGGTTCGGACCGAAGAAGCAATGTCACTGGATTATTATCAAACTGACTGCAATCTTTTTCTGTCCGTGAGGATCCCACCAGAGCGCCTTCTACTTCTAATAGGCCATGAACTAGATCAGAATCATTCTCAACGAATCCATAAGAAGTGATCCGATTTTTTTCATCGGGTCCGAGTGGAGACCAAAGATCTTGAGCGACCGATCCGGCAGAACAACTCAAAAGATAAAGAAGTATCGTTAATTTCTTCATGCTCGTTCCAAGTTCGAAGTACCATTTGTACAAATAAGAATCCCTTTCCTTACATGATTTCTTCTTCATATAGATGGATATAGGATCTAGGGGGCAATTACTTAGAAGTACATTTTGTGCAACAGCCCTTCCTATCTGATAGAAAAGTATCCCATGATCCTGAACTGATCTTACCTGGGATCGCAAATCCCAAGTTTGTCTATGAAGAGCGGATCTAATTGTATTAGTTTCTATAATTGATTTCTTCTGTGTAATACTAATTGATAGGGCCTCATTGATAAGTGCTACAAGATCTCGTGCATTGGAACCCACGGTTATGGCATTACTATGGAACATTTTCTTTTCCAAGTGAAACCCCCTAGTATATGAAAGAATGAAAAAGTGCTTTCGTTGTTGTGGAATAAGAAGCCCTCGTATCTTAATGCATGTATTTAATTTATTCGGAGCTATTAAAGCGGGATCCACTTTTTGGGGAATATGAGTCGAAGCAATAACAAGAATATTTCTAGTGGAACATCTTTCACAATCCCTGGAGAGAGAGTTCACTAATAGACCGAGGGATAAATAATTCGACTCATTCACATACAGATCATGAATGTCTGGAATCCATATTATGCAAGGAGACATTGCTTTTGCTAATTCGAATTGAGGGGTGATATCAAATCGGTCTATTTTCGTATACATAGTTAGCACTTTCGTCATAGTTAGCAGCTCCGTATCAAGGTCATCATCAATATGGATATCGTTACTATCATCAAT